ACGGAAAATTCGAATTATGGTTTGAAACGGAATCGCGTATTTAGACGAAATCCCCAGTAGTTTCATTTTCGACCGCTACAAGATCAACAATGCCATGAGCTTGGGCTTCTGTTGCTGACATAAAAACATCCCTTTCCATGTCTTCGGATATAACCCATAAAGGGTTGCCCGTTCTTTGTACATAAACCTTTGTGAGGGTTTCGCGAAGTTTGAGTAGTTCTTCCGCTTCCAGGATAAATTCCCCTGCTTGCGCCTCATAAAAAGAACTAGCAGGTTGGTGAATCATAACCCTGATAATATTGATATAACATCATGCATGAACGGTTTTTCTATCTCGAATGATTGGGCTAAAGTAAGGGCTAAAAAAAAAGAAGAAAAAAAAATAGAATTGAACATCCGTACAGGCATCTTTTGCGCATTGCATACGGCTCCGCAATGGAATTTCCTTTTTCTTCCCTTCTATTCTATATCGAAGCAAAAAAAAAGAATCCATCCGATTCAGATCGTTGAATGATCCATTTACCACCCTTCTTTTCGTATTGTAGGAGTCAAAAAAAATACTATGATGGTTCTGTTGCTTTCTATATTTATCTCGTCTGTAATTTAGCAATCCCAAAGTTTCTTTTTGATACGATCAAATAAGGAAAAATGATCTTTTTTTTTTCATTTTCGTATTCTTTTCTTCGTAAGATAAATATCAGAAAGATACTTCTGGTGTGGAAGAAAAATGGTTTGTGACGCTGAAATGTACTCCCGACACAGAAGATCAAATCGGAAATAACCTTTGTTTCATACTACTATCTCGATACAAAATCTCATGTTAGGAAAAACAATAATAGTTTGTTCATATCGAACTCGAAGTGCCATGCTATTATTACCTATTATTCATATTTGATACGGCGAAGGCATAGTCTTCTTCCTTTTTTCAAATAAAAACTCATTGGCGCCAAGCGTGAGGGAATGCTAGACGTTTGGTAATTTCTCCTCCGACCAGAATGAAAGATCCCATTGAAGCGGCTAATCCCATGCATATTGTATGTACATCGGGCGAAACAAATTGCATAGTATCATAAATGGCTATTCCTGGTATTACCCATCCGCCGGGGGAGTTTATAAACAAATAAAGATCCTTAGTATCATCTTCTATACTGAGATATACCATGAGACCAACAAGTTGATTTGAGATTTCGCTATCAACTTCTTGGCCTAAAAAAAGTAATCTTTCTCGATAAAGTCGGTTGATTAGGACAAAATTGTATCCCTTTTAAACCGTACGTGCATCTTTGGATGCATACGGTTTAAAAAAATTGCGAAAAAAAGAATCAATGTGTCGATTCCAATCCTATCTCTTTTTTTTGTAAGAGATTTCTGTTTTTCTAATGAAAGGGATTTTTTCTTCTATTTTTCAAAAAAACATGAGTTTTGGCCCCCTTCCCTAAAAAAAAAAAGAATTTAGTGAACTTATTGAATTAACCTCTCATTGATGTATTGTTTCGTCGAGATTCAAATCACGATGTCATTTTCTTGTTCCTGACTGGGTCCTTTCAATTCTTTTAGGTTCATGTTCTACTCCGGGGAAAGATCTATCCGAATTATATTTGCACATATAGGACAAATGATCTCAGTACCACTTCTTTTTGCTACGACTTTTTTCAATTCCTTTCACGCCTCCCCCAAACTATTCGATGTATTCATCATACTGGTTGGCATGGCAGTTTGAGATCGCCTCTATAATTAAGTATAAGAATCGTCTATGCTACAAGTGGTAATTGTACATATATTACTATTACCAATTTGGTATTTTCTGAACGGAGCCTGGATACTTGATTTTCTTAGTCCAAGTCAACCATAAATTCTTATAATTGATAATATTGATCCTCAATAGAAATTGATCTAATTTCACTTCACGCTCTGAATAATTGATTCTTCAATCAATACAATATTTCTTGGGCGAAACAGAGGATATCTCGATCGGTGGAGAAAACGGGTAAATCCCATATGACCCAATATGTCTGACAAGTCGCACTATACGTCAACCCAAACTGCATCTTCCTCTCCAGGACTCCGAAAAGGTACTTTTGGAACACCAATGGGCATTAAATTAAAGAAAAAAAAATTTAGTACTATACTTCACTTTAATATGGAAACGTAAGAATGAGTTTATTGTCTTCATTATTATTTTTCTGTTTATTCTAGTTTATACATACATTGGAAGGTTTTTAGAGGAAGACATAATGAATAAATAAAAATTTTAATGAAGGGATCGATCGTTCGAATAATAAACAAGTATACATGCATTCGTTCCCACGCAATGGGAGCATTGGTCCCATTGCGTATTGGTACTTATCGGGTATAGAATAGATCTGCTTCTCTTTGTTCTTACGAACAGAATTCCGCCGTTATTTTCAACGGAATAGAATAAATAGTAACCTTTTCTCATACAGAATCCGCTGAAAAGGTTAGGTACATAGTGCAATGCGATAAAGTTACATAGTGTCTATTTTTCTTTGAGAAAGGGGTATTTCCATGGGTTTGCCTTGGTATCGTGTTCATACTGTAGTATTGAATGATCCCGGCCGATTGCTTTCTGTCCATATAATGCATACGGCTCTAGTTTCTGGTTGGGCCGGTTCGATGGCTCTATACGAATTGGCGGTTTTTGATCCCTCTGACCCCGTCCTTGATCCAATGTGGAGACAAGGTATGTTCGTTATACCCTTCATGACTCGTTTAGGAATAACCAATTCGTGGGGTGGTTGGAGTATTTCAGGAGGAACTATAACGAATCCGGGTATTTGGAGTTATGAAGGCGTGGCTGGGGCACATATTGTGTTTTCTGGCTTGTGCTTTTTGGCGGCCATCTGGCATTGGGTATATTGGGACCTAGAAATATTCTGTGATGAACGTACGGGAAAACCCTCTTTGGATTTGCCCAAGATCTTTGGAATTCATTTATTTCTCTCAGGGGTGGCTTGCTTTGGCTTTGGCGCATTTCATGTAACAGGCTTATATGGTCCTGGAATATGGGTGTCTGATCCTTATGGACTAACTGGAAAAGTACAATCTGTAAGTCCAGCGTGGGGCGCGGAAGGTTTTGATCCTTTTGTTCCGGGAGGAATCGCCTCTCATCATATTGCAGCGGGTACACTGGGCATATTAGCGGGCCTATTCCATCTTAGTGTCCGTCCGCCTCAACGTCTATACAAAGGATTACGTATGGGCAATATTGAAACTGTACTTTCTAGTAGTATCGCTGCTGTTTTTTTTGCAGCTTTTGTTGTTGCTGGAACTATGTGGTATGGTTCAGCAACGACCCCAATCGAGTTATTTGGTCCTACTCGTTATCAGTGGGATCAGGGATACTTCCAGCAAGAAATATATCGAAGAGTTGGTGCCGGACTAGCCGAAAATCTAAGTTTATCAGAAGCTTGGTCTAAAATTCCCGAAAAATTAGCTTTTTATGATTACATTGGTAATAATCCGGCAAAAGGGGGATTATTCAGAGCAGGCTCAATGGACAGCGGGGATGGAATAGCTGTTGGATGGTTAGGACACCCCGTCTTTAGAGATAAAGAAGGGCGCGAACTTTTTGTACGTCGTATGCCTACTTTTTTTGAAACATTCCCGGTCGTTTTGGTAGATGGAGACGGAATTGTGAGGGCAGATGTTCCTTTTCGAAGGGCAGAATCAAAGTATAGTGTTGAACAAGTAGGTGTAACCGTTGAGTTCTATGGTGGCGAACTCAATGGAGTCAGTTATAGTGATCCTGCTACTGTGAAAAAATATGCTAGACGCGCACAATTAGGTGAAATTTTTGAATTAGACCGGGCTACTTTGAAATCCGATGGTGTTTTTCGTAGCAGTCCAAGGGGTTGGTTCACTTTTGGGCATGCTACGTTTGCTTTGCTCTTCTTTTTCGGACACATTTGGCATGGCGCTAGAACCTTATTCAGAGATGTTTTTGCTGGTATTGATCCAGATTTGGATGCTCAAGTAGAATTTGGAGCATTCCAAAAACTTGGAGATCCAACTACAAGGAGACAAGTAGTTTGATACAAGATTGTTCTGGTATCTTTTGCCTCTATTTTTTTTTATTTGAATTTGAATAAGGTACCCGAGAAATATTGACTTGAATCACCTTCTTTTCTTTGATTCGTTCCCCCTTTTTATATGGTATGGTAAATGATTCCACTCAAACGAATAGGTGTGAAAGCTATAATTGTAAACCACGATCGAATCTATGGAAGCATTGGTTTATACATTCCTTTTAGTCTCGACTTTAGGGATAATTTTTTTCGCTATCTTTTTTCGAGAACCGCCTAAGGTTCCGACTAAAAAAATGAAATGATTTTTCATTATATCAACTGAAGTAATGAGTCTCCCATATCGGGAGGCTCATTACTTCAACTAGTCTAGTCCCCGTGTTCCTCGAATGGATCTCTTAGTTGTTGAGAGGGTTGCCCAAAAGCGGTATATAAGGCGTACCCCGTAAAGCTTACAAGTAAACCAGATATGAAGATGGCGACTAGGGTTGCTGTTTCCATTTTTAGATAATTTCAAGATCACAATGGATCTACGATAAGATCGTTTATTTACAACTACAACGGAATGGTATACAAAGTCAACAGATCTCAACCAATGATTAAATAGGATTTATGGCTACACAAACCGTTGAGGGTAGTTCTAGATCTAGGCCAAGACAAACTACTGTAGGGAATTTATTGAAACCATTGAATTCGGAATATGGTAAAGTGGCTCCGGGCTGGGGGACTACGCCACTTATGGGAGTCGCAATGGCTTTATTTGCGATATTCCTATCTATTATTTTGGAAATTTATAATTCTTCCGTTTTACTGGATGGAATTTCAATGAGTTAGGTTCATAAGACCTACGAAGCCCTAGCAAAAAAATGACTTAAGACTCGGATTTATAGACCATTCTGGTAGTTCGACTGTGGGATTTCTTTTTTTCGGTATTTCCGGAATATGAGCGTGTGACTT